AATAAAATATGTTGGATTTTTTAGCATTGAAAAATTTAGTTTCAAATTCAATAGAACTTTTTGGGCTTTTTTTTGGGGAACCTTTTAGGGGTATGTTACATATATATATATATAATGCGGATGGCTAATCGATATCTCAACTTGTTAGTCTGGACGCTCCCGAGCCTTCCTTGCTTTCGGGGTTTGACAAGGAGAACAGGATTCGCTGAGCGTAGGGGGTAAGGGGGTTTGTCGCGCGAAAACGAAAAAGGGGGAGCATATATATCAGGGTAAGTTGAAGAAGGACAGATACGTTATGCACTTGATAGAGTATAATGTAATTCTTAAGTTATGTCTTTTAATCATTAACCTAATTTACCTATGCAAGAAAATGTACCACCTTGAGATGTTATTTGAGCCTGCACTCTGAAATGTAAGTGAAAGGTTACCAAAAAAAAGAACCTTATGCATATAAAAGAATGCCCGGCATGTGGGGTAATGCGGAGTATGGCACAACACCATTAGCCGGATGCAAGGAACCTCTTCGAGGATGGATTATACATGCCATGTCCGTGAGATTTCGAGCCAGATGCAAGGAATAGTTAATAGTATGCCACCTTCCATAATATGTCCCTGATTCTATCATGAATAATATGCCTTATATGGCAAGGTTGGTGGTCTCTTACTGCATTAAGATTTTCTTAGTAAATCCTAGTTGGTTATTTCAAGGAAAATGTTGAGTGCGATATTTAGGGGAATAACCTATAACCCGGGTTAAGATAATTAATTTCTGAATCTTAATAATATGCTTATGTACGTCTTAGACATTAGTACTTGCTTTTAGGTTAATATAAATGAATGGTGATAATACATATATAGTCCTACATATTGCAAATATTTGGTTTATGCACGTCTTAGGTTTTAGTACTTGCTTTTAGGTTAAAATAAATCCATGGTGATAATACATACTGTATTATACCTACATAATACGAGTATGCTATATGAGTACCACAGTATGTTTCTATACGGTGCATGAGGCTATATATGAATATGTAACCATATTGGTCCACCAGAAAATAGTTTAATTTTAGAATCCTGGCTTTGGGAGCCAGGGGTGGGAGTTAAAATCTCCCTTTTCTGGGCGCTAGGAGGGGGTTTAACCCTCGATCTTCGGATTACAAGACCGATGCTTTGAAACTAAGCTACTAGGGCAAGCTCATTTCAGTGCTTTATTTTCTGCTCATCCTGCGAGTGGGGCAAGAAGGAGGAATAATGCAAAGTACAGAATTGAGGCGACTTGGCCGATGATGATGTATGGGTGTTCTACAGGTATGCCTCCAATTCATGTCAAAATAATTATGTCTGCTACTAAGGTTCAGAACAAGAACTGAGTGATCGGTCGGAAAGTTAGTCCTCGTTGCTTTGAGGTGTGTAAAATCGGGACTACTAATAGTACTAAAATGCTAAATAATAGTGCTAGGACTCCCCCTAGTTTGTTTGGGATGGACCGCAGGATAGCGTAGGCAAATAAGAAGTATCATTCGGGCTGAATATGTGGTGGGGTAACCAGCGGGTTTGCCGGGGTGAAGTTTTCTGGGTCGCCAAGTAGGGTAGGGGAGAATAGTGTTAGGGATGTAAGGGCTAATAGTATTAAGACGAAGCCAAGAAGGTCTTTATAGGAGAAGTAGGGGTGGAAGGAGATTTTATCTGCGTCGGAGTTTAGCCCGGCAGGGTTGTTCGAGCCTGTTTCGTGTAAAAATAGTAAGTGGAGAATGGTTGCACCGGCAATCACAAATGGGAATAGGAAGTGGAAGGCAAAGAATCGTGTTAGTGTTGCGTTATCTACTGAGAAGCCCCCTCAGATTCATTGCACAAGGGTGTCCCCTATATAAGGTACTGCTGATAGAAGATTCGTAATAACGGTGGCACCTCAGAAAGACATTTGTCCCCATGGGAGTACGTAACCTACAAAGGCTGTTATCATAACTAGAAGAAGCAGGACGACCCCAATGTTTCAGGTCTCTTTATAAAGGTAGGACCCGTAGTAAAGGCCACGGGCAATGTGTATGTAGATACAGATAAAGAAAAATGATGCTCCGTTGGCATGTATGTTCCGAATAAGTCAACCATAATTAACGTCTCGGCAGATGTGTGTGACGGATGAAAATGCGGTTGAGATATCAGAGGTGTAGTGCATGGCTAGAAATAATCCGGTTAGGATTTGAGTAATTAAGCATAATCCCAATAGAGATCCGAAGTTCCATAGTGCTGAGATATTAGATGGTGTTGGGAGGTCGACTAGTGCACCGTTAGCGATTTTTATTAGTGGGTGGGTTTTTCGTAGGCTTGCCATTAATTGTTCCTGTAGTTGAATTACAACGGTGGTTCTTCAAGTCATTAGTCTCGGTTAAAGTCTGAGCGGGAACCATGACTTATTTCGTGTCTTTATTATTAATAGCTTTAATTATGGGATTGATTGCTGTTGCGTCTAACCCTACACCTTATTTTGCTGCTTTGGGGTTGGTAGTGGCGGCTGGAGTTGGATGTGGGGTGCTGATCGGCAGTGGAGGGCCTTTTTTATCTTTAGTTCTTTTCTTAATTTATCTAGGGGGAATGCTTGTGGTGTTTGCCTATTCGGCAGCGTTGGCTGCTGAGCCTTTTCCGGAGGCCTGAGGGAGTCGTTCAGTAGTAGGGTACGTTTTGGTTTATTTAGTGGGAGTAGTGTTGATGGGTGGAGTATTTTGAGGGGGATGACATGAGGGTTCTTGGGCAGTTATTGATGAGTTAAAAGAGTTTTCCGTATTGCGAGGGGATGTTGGGGGTGTGGCTATAATATACTCTTTTGGGGGGACAATACTAGTCATTTGTGCTTGGGTATTGCTTCTAACTTTGCTCGTGGTATTAGAGTTAACTCGGGGTCTAAGTCGTGGGACACTGCGAGCGGTTTAGATAAGAATTAGGGTTACTGCCAAGATTATGGTTAGAAGGAAGATGGTTAAAAACTTCTTAATTGTTCCCCGTGAGATATTGCCCACTATTTGTGCTATTATTATTTGGGTGAGAGTGATTGATTTTGGACCTGCAATTTGAAGTCAGGTTTGGTCAAGTTTAGTGGCAGTTGATCGCCCAAGGATGAGGCTAGCTTTTGGTGAAAGTCGGTGTATTAATGAAGGGAAGTACCCTAGTATATTTGAGAAGTGGTGGGGGGAGTTTTTGTAGGCAGTTTTGTAAGGGTTATTGGTCTTGGCTGCAAGTTCTATAGCCACAAGAAGGCCGGTAACTGCCACTGCTAGGGCTGTTACTTTTAGGGCAGCAGGCATGGTTATTACTGGCGTTTTTATGGGCAGGAAGTTGTATGTGATGATAAGTCCTGCAATAATGCTTCCTCAGGCAAGTCGTTTAACAGGTTGAATTATAAGCGGGTTATCTTCATTGATAGGGGATAATGGGAGGAACCGTGGAGACCCCATAGTCACGAAGTATACGACTCGGAAGCTATATACTGCAGTGAAGGATGTGGCGATAAGTGTCAGGACGAGGGCTCAGGCGTTAAGATAGGAAGTGTTGAGGGCCTCAATAATAGCGTCTTTTGAGAAGAACCCGGCGAGGAACGGGGTGCCTGCTAGCGCTAGGCTTCCGATTGTGAGACATGTTGAGGTGATAGGTAAAAGTTTATGGAGGCCACCTATCTTTCGAATATCTTGTTCGTCGTTTAGGCTGTGAATAATAGATCCGGAGCAAAGGAAGAGCATGGCCTTGAAGAATGCGTGTGTGCAGATGTGGAGAAATGCTAATTGTGGTTGGTTTAGTCCGATTGTAACCATTATTAGTCCAAGTTGACTTGATGTTGAGAAGGCGACAATTTTCTTGATGTCATTTTGGGTGAGTGCGCAAGTAGCTGTATAAAGGGTAGTAAGAGCACCTAGGCATAAGCATCCTGATAGCACCAGTTTATTGTCTTCCATTAGCGGGTGCAGGCGAATTAGTAGGAAGATACCTGCAACCACTATAGTGCTGGAGTGGAGTAATGCGGATACGGGCGTCGGGCCCTCTATGGCCGATGGAAGTCATGGGTGTAGGCCAAATTGGGCTGATTTTCCTGCTGCTGCAAGGATAAGTGCAATCAGTGGGGTTGTTATGTCGTGGGTTTTTGATAAAGCGAAAATCTGTTGTATTTCTCAAGAGTTGAGGTTTATGGCGAATCAGGCTATAGCTAGAATTAGTCCAATATCTCCAACACGGTTATAAATTACTGCTTGAAGGCTTGCGGTATTAGCATCCGCTCGTCCATGTCATCAGCCAATGAGTAGAAAAGATATAATACCCACTCCTTCTCAGCCAATAAATAGTTGAAATAAATTATTAGCTGTGACCAGAATGATTATAGCTACTAGGAATAGTAGTAAATATTTGAAGAATCGGCTAATGTTGGGGTCGGAGTGTATATATCACAGTGCAAATTCTAAAATAGATCATGTTACAAAAAGGGCAATAGGAGTAAAAATAAGGGAGTAGTGATCAAATTTAAAACTAATGTTCGTGTCAAATGTTTGTGTATTTATTCATTGTCAGTTTGTGGTAATATTTTCTGCTCCTTGGGCCAGGTACAATATGAGTGGTAATAAGCTTACAAAGAACGCAGTACTAACGGCAATTTTTACATGGGTATCAGCTCAGTTAGGTCCTTGAGGGTTCGGACTTAGTGTTATAAGCAGGGGTAAAACAAGGATTGTAACGATTAAAAGGAATGAGGAGGATATGACTAGGGCTGTTAGGGTCATAGCTTCCGCTTGGATTTGCACCAAGAGTTTTTGGTTCCTAAGACCAACGGATGAGCTGTTATCCTTCAGAAGCGTAAAGAAGCCGAGGATTTTAACCTCGGGGCATAAGTATTAGCAGCACTTATTGATTTCTGTCCTTCCTTGGTGAGTAAGGGGGTTTTAACCCCTGTCTTCAGAATCACAATCTGATGTTTTGATTAAACTATACTTACTAGTAACATCACCCTCATATAAGCTCCGGTTTTATTACGAGGAGAATTACTGGAATAAGGTGAAGAGCTATCAGTAGATGCTCTCGGGTGTGGAATGGTGAGAGTTTCATGATGTGATGTGGTGTTGGGCCACGTTGAGATATTAAGAACATATAAAGGGAGTAAGCTGCAGTAATTAATGTTCCCAGTCCGGTAAGTGCGATGGTTCAGGGGGATCAGCTAAAGAGAGTTGTGATGATTATAAGTTCTCCTATTAGGTTAGGAAGTGGGGGTAGTGCTAGGTTGGCTAGGTTTGCAATGAATCATCATACGGCTGTTAGTGGAAAAATTACTTGTAAGCCTCGAGCGAGAACTATGGTTCGACTATGGGTTCGTTCGTAAGCTGTATTAGCTAAGCAGAATAGTATAGAGGATACTAGGCCGTGGGCAATCATTAGAATAATTGCTCCCGAAAATCCTCATGGGGTTTGGATTAGAATTCCCCCTGCTACAAGCCCCATGTGGCTTACAGAGGAGTAGGCAATTAATGACTTGAGGTCAGTTTGTCGTAAACAAATAGACCCCGTCATAATAATGCCTCAAAGTGCTAAAACAATAAACGGGTAGATTAGTTCTTTAGAGAGGGGGTCTAGTATCATTATTATACGTATTATGCCATACCCCCCCAGCTTTAGTAGAATTGCCGCCAGTACTATAGATCCTGCAACCGGGGCTTCTACATGCGCTTTTGGTAGTCATAGATGTACACCATAAAGAGGTATTTTTACTAAGAAGGCGATTAAGCAACCTGCCCATCAAATTTTATGACTTCAGGAGCTTATTAGCAGGGGAGGGGTGTATTGGATAATTAGTAGGGAGAGAGTCCCTGTGGATTGTTGAAGAAGAAGTAGGGCTACTAGGAGGGGCAGAGACCCCGCCAGAGTATAAAATAGGAAATAGGTACCTGCGTTGAGGCGTTCGGTTTGGTTTCCTCAACGGGTAATAATGATGAGGGTGGGGATGAGAGTGGCTTCAAATATAATGTAAAATATGATGATTTCTGTGGCGCCGAAGGCCATAATTAAGAAAGTTTGCAGTGAAGTGAGAAGTGTAATGTATAGGCGTTGACGTGCGATGGGTTCGGGGTTAATGTGATTTTGGCTGGCTAGGATTATTAAGGGGAGGAGCCAGCATGTTAAGACTAAAAGAGGTGTTGATAAGGGGTCTGTGGCTAAGTAGGTATTAGATGAAGTTCAGCCAGCCTCTGAAGTTCAGCTAAATCATGTGAGGCTTGCAAGGGCAATTAAGAGGCCTTGGGTTGCGGTGGTTGTTCATAGTCACTTAGGAGAGGCTAGCCAAATCGTTGGGAATATCATAATCGTGGGAATTAATACTTTTAGCATTGTAGGAGATTAAGGTTCTGTAATCGGTCAGTGCCGTGGGTTCGGGCTGTGGCTACTAAGAGTGCAAGGCCCGTGCTTGCTTCACAAGCGGAAAAAGCTAGTAGTAATATAGGAGCGGTAGAGAAGCTCGTTGACTCAAATTGCAGTGTCCATAGGGCCAATGCAATAAATAAGGAGAGTATCATACCCTCTAAGCATAGCAGTGCGGAAAGCAGATGTGTGCGATGGAATGCTAGTCCTATAAGTCCCAAAATAAATGCTGAGGTAAAGCTAAAATGTACTGGTGTCATAAGGGGGCCGTGGACTTAAACCACAATTTTCTGAGCCGAAATCAGAGGTCTTTTTTAGACTAGCTCCCTATTCTGCTCATTCTAGGCCCCCTTGGGTTCATTCATAGATTAGTCCGAGGGTTAACAGGATTAGAACTGTGGTAGCTCAAAAGAATGTTCCGGTTGGGCTGTGGAGTTGATCTCCCCATGGTAATGGGAGGAGGAGGGCAATTTCTAAATCGAACAAAAGGAACAGAATTGCTACTAAAAAGAATCGCAAGGAGAATGGTAGTCGGGCTGATCCTAGTGGATCAAATCCGCACTCATAGGGAGAGAGCTTTTCTGCATCTGGGTTTATTTGTGGCAGCCAGAAAGAGACAATTGCTAGGACTGACGATAGGGCTACAGCAATAATAAAAATAGTTGTAATTAAGTTCATTATCTTTCCTTGGGGTCTAACCAAGACTAAATGATTGGAAGTCACTTGTACAAACTTTAATACTAGAAAGATATGAGCCTCATCAATAGATAGATACGTAGAGGAATAGTCAGACTACGTCGACAAAGTGTCAATATCAAGCAGCGGCTTCAAAGCCGAAGTGGTGTTCAGATGTAAAGTGGTACTGAATTTGGCGGAGAAGGCAGACGGCTAAGAAGGTTGAGCCGATAATGACATGTAATCCGTGGAATCCCGTGGCCACAAAGAATGTTGAGCCGTACACTCCGTCTGCAATTGTAAAAGGCGCTTCATAGTATTCTATTGCCTGTAAGGCAGTAAAATAGAACCCGAGTAGAATCGTTAGTGCAAGGGATTGAATGGCTTGTTTTCGTTCACCCTCCATGATGCTGTGGTGGGCCCATGTGACTGTTACCCCGGATGCTAATAACACGGCTGTATTAAGGAGAGGTACTTCAAAAGGGTCTAGTGTAGTAATTCCTGTAGGGGGTCAGCATCCGCCCAGTTCGGGTGTAGGGGCTAGGCTTGAGTGATAGAAGGCCCAAAAGAAACCTAGGAAGAAGAATACTTCGGAGGTAATAAATAGGATTATTCCATATCGTAGTCCCTTCTGTACTGGGGGTGTGTGATGACCTTGGAAGGTTCCTTCTCGAATGACATCACGTCATCACTGAAACATTGTAAGAAGTAACAGAATTAATCCAAGGGTTATTAATGTTACTGAGTGGAAGTGAAACCAGATTGCTAGGCCGGATGTCATTAGTAGGGCACCGACGGCTCCGGTTAGTGGTCATGGGCTAGGATCAACCATATGGTATGCATGTGCTTGGTGGGCCATTAAACGTTTTCCTGCAGATAGAGGCTTAGAAGCAGTACAAATACGTAGGCTTGGATTATTGCTACTGCAACTTCTAGAAGCGTTAAAAGGAAAAGGATGGCGGCCGTAGGAATTGCTACAGCTGGTATAATAGGTAGCAGAACGAATACGGCTGTGGCGATAAGTTGAATAAGAAGGTGACCTGCAGTCAAGTTGGCTGTAAGTCGGACGCCTAGGGCTAGCGGTCGAATAAATAGACTAATTGTTTCGATAATAATTAGAACAGGAATTAAAGGAATAGGGGTTCCTTCAGGTAGTAGGTGTCCGAGAGCAACTGTTGGCTGGTTTCGCATGCCAATAATAACTGTAGCAAGCCATAGTGGTACAGCAAGTCCTATATTTAGGGATAGTTGTGTTGTGGGTGTGAAGGTATATGGTAGAAGGCCTAATATGTTAATAGTAATAAGGAATACTATTAATGAGGTGAATATTAGGGCTCACTTATGTCCCCCCATATTTAAAGGTATCAGCAATTGGTTGGTAAAGCGGTTAATGAATCATGCTTGAAGTGTGGTGAGTCGGGTATTTACTCAGCGAGATGATGGGGTTGGAAATAATACTCATGGGAGAGCAATTGCAACGGCGATGAGCGGGATTCCCAGTAAAGAAGGGCTTGCAAACTGGTCAAAGAGGCTTGTTATCATGGTCAGTTTCAGGAGTCGGTTTTATGTTTTTCTTCACTTATTGAGGTTGGTTCATTAGGTGTTAGATGATCTAAGATTTTGGTTGGGACGACGGTGAGGAAGATGAATCATGAAAATACTAGAATCGCGAATCAGGGGTTGGGGTTGAGTTGGGGCATTTCACTAGAGGTGGTCGGTAGGCACCAAACTTTGGCTTAAAAGGCCAACGCTTTGTCCAATAATTAGCTTCCTAGTGAGGCGTCTTCTAATATTAGTGTGGATCAGCTCTCAAAATGTTTTAGTGGAACGGCTTCAACTACAATAGGTATAAAGCTGTGGTTGGCTCCACAAATTTCAGAGCATTGTCCATAAAATACACCTGGGCGTGAGGCAATAAAGGCAGTTTGATTTAATCGTCCAGGCACTGCGTCTATCTTTACACCGAGGGATGGGATGGCTCATGAGTGCAATACGTCTTCGGCGGATACTAGAACACGAATTGGTGACTCCATTGGAACTACTATTCGGTGGTCTGTTTCCAGAAGTCGAAATTGTCCGGGTGTAAGATCTTGAGTGGGGATTATGTACGAGTCAAATCCTAGGTCCTCATAGTCTGTATATTCATAGCTTCAATATCATTGGTGTCCTATAGCTTTAATTGTTAGGTGAGGGTCATTAACCTCATCTATAAGATATAAAATTCGAAGGGAAGGAAGAGCAATTAGGACTAGAATAACCGCTGGTAAAACTGTTCATACAATCTCGATTTCTTGAGAGTCTAAGATATACTTGTTGGTAAGTTTGGTTGAGACTATTGCAACAATAATGTAGAGTACCATTGTGCTAATTAAAAATACAATTATTAGGGCGTGGTCGTGGAAATGAAGAAGTTCTTCTATAACGGGTGATGCCGCGTCTTGGAATCCTAGTTGTGTGGGGTGTGCCATTAAATTTAAGGCATACAGGAGTTTAACCTGTAATTTCATCTCGACAAGGTGATGTAATATACATATTTTACTAATGCCTCGAAGAAAGTGACAGAGTGGTTATGTGACTGGCTTGAAACCAGTATATGGGGGTTCAATTCCTCCCTTTCTCGTTAGTTTGATTGAACTTGGACAAATGCTGGCTCTTCGAATGTGTGGTATGGTGGAGGGCAGCCGTGTAGTCATTCTACATTTGTTATAGTTAGCTCTACTGAGGACACTTCTCGTTTGGCGGCAAAGGCTTCTCATAAAATAAATAAGAACATGATAACCGCTACTAGTGAGACGAGTGAGCCAATGGATGATACTGTGTTTCATAGAGCGTAAGCATCTGGGTAATCAGAATACCGTCGTGGTATTCCTGCTAGGCCTAGGAAGTGTTGTGGGAAGAATGTGAGATTAACACCAATGAATATTACAGCGAAGTGGATTTTTGTTCAGGTGTCATTCAGGGTGTATCCTGAAAATAGTGGGAATCAGTGAACAAATGCTGCTATGATAGCAAATACAGCCCCTATTGATAGTACATAGTGGAAGTGGGCAACAACATAGTATGTATCGTGGAGAACAATATCAAGTGATGAATTGGCGAGAACAATTCCTGTTAACCCCCCGACTGTGAATAGGAAAATAAAACCCAGGGCTCACAGTATAGGAGTTTCCCATTTGATTGAGCCTCCGTGGAGTGTAGCAAGTCAGCTAAATACTTTTACACCAGTCGGGATGGCAATAATCATTGTCGCGGATGTAAAATAGGCACGGGTGTCTACGTCTATCCCGACAGTAAACATGTGATGGGCTCAGACAATAAATCCTAGGAGACCAATAGCCATTATAGCTCAAACTATTCCTATATAACCGAATGGTTCTTTTTTGCCCGCGTAGTAGGCCACAACATGTGAAATAATCCCAAATCCGGGTAAAATAAGAATGTAAACCTCTGGATGGCCGAAGAATCAGAATAAATGTTGATACAGAATGGGATCACCTCCCCCTGCAGGGTCAAAGAATGTGGTATTTAAATTACGGTCAGTAAGAAGTATGGTAATTCCGGCAGCTAGAACAGGTAGTGAGAGGAGTAGAAGAACAGCAGTTACAAGTACGGCCCATACGAAGAGGGGTGTTTGATATTGAGAAATTGCTGGGGGCTTCATGTTAATAATTGTGGTGATGAAATTAACTGCTCCTAGAATTGATGATACACCTGCTAGGTGGAGAGAGAAGATTGTGAGGTCTACTGATGCTCCTGCGTGGGCAAGGTTACCTGCAAGTGGGGGGTAAACAGTTCATCCTGTTCCAGCCCCGGCTTCAACACCAGAAGAGGCTAATAGTAAGAGGAACGATGGAGGTAAAAGTCAGAAGCTTATATTATTTATTCGTGGAAATGCTATATCAGGTGCCCCGATCATTAGAGGTACAAGTCAGTTTCCGAACCCACCGATAAGAATTGGCATCACTATAAAGAAAATTATTACAAAGGCGTGGGCGGTAACAATAACATTATAGATTTGGTCATCACCCAGGAGTGAGCCAGGTTGACTTAGTTCAGCTCGAATAAGGAGGCTTAAAGCCGTTCCCACTATTCCGGCTCAGGCACCAAATACTAGATAAAGGGTACCAATGTCTTTGTGGTTTGTAGAAAAGAATCAGCGTGTAATTGCCACAGGTAGGGTAGCCGAGTGCTCAGGCGGTGGGTTGTAGCCCCGAAGACAGAGGTTTAAGTCCTCTTCCTATCAAGCCCCGTGGTGGAGTGACCACGTTGGATTGCAAATCCAGAGACGCAGAGTAATACCCTGCCGGGGCTTTCCCGCCTTACTCGGCAAACGGCGGGAAAGTAGATGGATGCTCGCTGGCTTGAGCGCTTAGCTGTTAACTAAGAGTTTGTAGGATCGAGGCCTTCCCATCTAGAAAGGCCTTAGTTTAACAAAAACATTTGATTTGCATTCAGAAGATGCAAGATAAACTCTTGTAGGTCTTATCAGGGGCTAGAAGATTTTCACTTCTGCTTAGAGCTTTGAAGGCTCTTGGTCTAATGCTATCCTAAGCCCCTAAGTAACGAGTATCATAATAGTGGGGGTTACGGGTAAAAGGCCTAGGGCTATTACGGTAGAGAGGGCGAGGGGGATGGAAGCTTGAGTTGTATGGGTTCGTCATGGGGTGGTTGAGGTGACAGTGTTAGGGGAGATGGTGAGTGTTATTGCATAACATAGTCGTAGGTAGAAGTATAGGCTGATTAGGGCGGCAAGAGCTATTACTGTTGCAGTAAGGGGGAGACCCTGCTTGGCTAGTTCTTGTAAAATCAATCATTTTGGTATAAATCCGGTAAGTGGGGGGAGGCCCCCCAGGGACAGCAATACTAGGGCGGCTGTTGCTGTTAGGATCGGGCTTTTCGACCAAGTGGTTGCGAGGGTACCAATTTTTGTGACATATGAAAGTTTTAGTGTTAGGAATGCTGCAGATGTCATCAAAATATACATTAGTAATGCAAGAAGGGTGAGCTGGGGGGCATATTGAAGAACAATAATTATTCAACCTATGTGTGCAATTGAGGAGTAGGCTAAGATTTTTCGTAGTTGGGTTTGATTTAATCCGCCTCAGCCGCCGATTAAGGTAGATATAAGTCCAAGGGCTGTGAGGAGAAGTGGGTCGAAAGCTTGAGCTGTTTGAATAATTAGGGCAAGTGGGGCGAGTTTTTGTCAGGTGGAGAGAATTAGTCCGGTTAATAAGTCTAAGCCCTGTAACACTTCAGGTATCCAGAAATGTATTGGTGCTAGTCCAATCTTAAGTGCTAGAGCGGTAAGAATTATTGCGGTGGCAATTGGGTCCGACATATTAGTTATGTTTCACTCGCCTGTGGTTCATGCATTAGTTGTGCTTGCAAAGAGGATTACAGCAGCCGCAGTGGCTTGGGTAAGAAAATATTTTGTGGTAGCTTCCACAGCACGGGGGTGATGGTGTTGTGCTATTAAGGGAACAATTGCTAGAGTGTTAATTTCTAGTCCTATTCAGGCCAATAATCAGTGGGAGCTGGCAAAGGTGAGGGTAGTTCCTAGGCCGAGACTGGATAAAAGTGTGGCTAATACATAAGGGTTCATTGATGGAGGAGGGATTTTAACCGTCATGTTCGGGGTATGGGCCCGAAAGCTTGTTTAGCTGACCCCATCATAGAAAGTGGTGTAGAGGAAGCACTAAGAGTTTTGATCTCTTGGGCATGGGTTCGACCCCCTTCTTTCTAAGAACTGAGGGGATTTTAGCCCCTGTAAGCCACTCTATCAAAGTGGTCCCTGGGCACTCGGGCACAGTTCCTGAGTTACAGCTGTGGGGGAAGGCCCGCTAGTGCAATGGGGAGGGATACATGTCATAATACGAGGGCTAGCGTTAGGGGAAGAAAGTTTTTTCATACTAAGTGCATGAGCTGGTCGTATCGGAATCGCGGGTAAGAGGCTCGTACCCATAGAAATACTACAGATAACAGTGCGGCTTTAATTATTAGGCCGATTGTGGTTAGTTCGGGCACAGCAGGGAAGTATGATGTTCCTAGGAAGAGCACGGCGGAGAGGGTGTTTATTAGCAAGATGTTGGCGTACTCGGCTAGGAAAAACAAGGCAAAGGGGCCTCCTGCATATTCCACATTGAAGCCTGAAACAAGCTCCGATTCGCCTTCCGTTAGGTCAAAGGGTGCCCGATTGGTCTCTGCAAGAGTTGAGATGTATCATATTGCGGCCAGTGGTCATGCAGGGATTAATAGCCATACGCCTTCTTGGGCTGTATTAAACGTTTGAAGGGTATAACCTCCAGAAAAGACAATTACTGAGAGGAGAATAAGTCCAAGGCTTACCTCGTATGAGATTGTCTGGGCAACTGCTCGTAGGGCTCCGATGAGTGCATATTTTGAATTAGATGCTCACCCTGAGCCGAGAATAGAATATACTGCAAGGCTTGATAGTGCTAAGATAAATAGAACACCTAGGTTAAGGTTAATTACTGGGTGAGGTATGGGTATAGGTGCTCAAAGAGTGAGGGCGAGGGTTAGTGCGAGGATAGGGGTTGCTAGAAATAAGAATGGGGATGATGTGGAAGGACGAACAGGTTCTTTAATAAATAATTTAACCCCGTCGGCGATAGGTTGCAATAGACCATAGGGGCCCACTACATTAGGTCCTTTTCGTAGTTGCATATATCCTAATACCTTTCGTTCAACAAGAGTTAAGAATGCCACGGCCAATAGGACGGGGACAATATAGGCGAGTGGGTTAATTAGGTGGGTCATCAAGGTGTTAAGCATAAACTAGGGAGAGGATTTGAACCTCTGGCTTTAAGGGCTTAGGCCTTACGCAATTTACCATGCTCTGCCACCCCAGTATGCCCTTATCTTGGGCGGCAGGGGTTTTGGCCCTCCCTTATTTAATTTATTTGTTTTCATGAGTTAGGGGTGGGGCATGCGTTGAGTATGGGCCCCTCTTTTCCAATCCTTTCGTACTAGGAAAAGTAGCGTTACAGATAGAAACTGACCTGGATTGCTCCGGTCTGAACTCAGATCACGTAGGACTTTAATCGTTGAACAAACGAACCCTTAATAGCGGCTGCACCATTAGGATGTCCTGATCCAACATCGAGGTCGTAAACCCCCTCGTCGATATGGGCTCTGGGAGAGGATTGCGCTGTTATCCCTAGGGTAACTTGGTCCGTTGATCGGCTGTTTAGCCGGATCATTATTGGTCAGATGTTCTGCGGCTTAAAGATGTCTCTTTTGGCTTTAGGGGTTTTGGCCCAGTCCACTCGGAGGCTTGTTTTTCCTCCGTGGTCGCCCCAACCGAAGGTAAAATCTCACAGCCACTAAGTTCTTGCTTTTTATGGAGTGGTTTAACGTGGCTGAACTTTGTACCTTAAGCTCCAAAGGGTCTTCTCGTCTTGTAATATTATACCCGCTTCTGCACGGATAGATCAATTTCACTGACTGGAGGGGGGAGACAGTTAAGCCCTCGTCTAGCCATTCATACAGGTCTCTATTTAAAAGACAAGTGATTGCGCTACCTTTGCACGGTCAATATACCGCGGCCGTTGAACCCGTAGTCACTGGGCAGGCTGGACCTCCTATACTTTGTGTTGCAGGAGGCGATGTTTTTGGTAAACAGGCGAGGCTTGTGTTTGCCGAGTTCCTTCCCCTTCTTTTAGTCTTTCCCTTAAAATGCCACTCCAGTGTGGGACTAACGATTAATTAGTTGTGAGTTCTTCCTGAGGTCTTTATTGTTCACAATACCCTCTTTGGTTGGGCTCGTTAAATTCCAGTGGGGGGTCCGATCTGGTTTACACTTGTGGCGGGAGAAGATCGAGTCTTCTTGTTACTCATTTTAGCATAGTCTCACCCATGTGGGCATGGGTTGGCCTAATACAGCTAGGGGAGTAAGATTTTTTATCGGGATAATAAATTTCTTTCTGTCCGAGCTTTAACGCTTTCTGTTTAGGTGGCTGCTTTCAGGCCCACTAGAACAGTATATTTTATTTATTATGATCTTTATCCTCCTGTGAAGGTTGTATCCTTTGTTAAAGGGGCTGTACCCCCTTCAACTAACTCTCGCACGTTTCCACAGTGTCTTAACGATATGTTCTTGATTAAGGGTGAGCGAGGCTGAACTTCTATTCATTTCTTAGGCAACCAGCTATCACCAGGTTCGGTAGGTCTGTCACTTCTACCCGGAGCTCTTCCCACTCTTTTGCCACAGAGACGGGTTAGCCCTAAATTGTATAGGCTGTCTCGGGGTAGCTCACCTGGTTTCGGGGTATCAAACTAAAGATCTCTTTGCTTGAGGGTACTGGCTAAATCATGATGCAAAAGGTACAAGGTTTAGTCTTTGTTTTTTAGCGCTTATATGGGTTTTTTCATTTCTCTTTCAGCTTTCCCTTGCGGTACTTTTTCTATTGCTTTGGGTGAACCTTTTCTGTCTCCCATACTCAGGTAAAAAAATGGTTTAGTTTGTAGGGTTGGGCCTTGTTTTGTTATAAATATTGTTGAATTATACTGGTGATTAAGCTAGCTGGTTGGCTCAGGGTGACCCAATTTGCATGGATGTCTTCTCGGTGTAAGTGAGATGCTTAACTAGCTCAGCCACACCCTGAATTTTATCCAAGTGCACCTTCCGGTACACTTACCATGTTACGACTTGCCTCCCCTTGTCAGAGCTTTGGTGTTAGTTAACTTTATTGCATTTCGACAGGGGAGAGTGACGGGCGGTGTGTACGCGTCTCAGAGCCGGGTTCAAAAGGACACGCTGCTTCCTTTTTACTACTAAATCCTCCTTCAAGCACTATTTCATGTTGCATGTCCGTAGTGTTCTATAATAGAAAATGTAGCCCATTTCTTCCCGCTTCGTACGCTACACCTCGACCTGACGTTCTGGGTTGTGCCCATTTTGCTTACTTTTATTGCCTTCACAGGGTAAGCTGACGACGGCGGTATATAGGCTGGGATGGCTAGAAGCGGTGAGGTTTAACGGGGGTTATCGGTTCTAGAACAGGCTCCTCTAGGGGGGTCTGAGGCACCGTCAGGTCCTTTGGGTTTCAAGCTAATGCTCGTAGTACCCGGGCGGACGCCTAATTGTAGTTGGACGTCTGGGTTTATGACTGAGCATAGTGGGGTATCTAATCCCAGTTTGTTCCTCAGTTTTCGTGGGGTCAGGTGGGCTTTCTTAAAGTTACTTTCGTATATTGGGCTTCGGACTCCTAGAAGCGTATGACAGCCAAAGGGCCATTCGACTTTATTGTTTTACTATCCTTAACCACCCTTTACGCCGTTGTACTATCAACTAGGGCCTCTCGTTTAACCGCGGTGGCTGGCACGAGTTTTACCGGCCCTCTTAGCGCTGACTGAGTCAAGTTTTCACTTATGGCTCAATATTTATCACTGCTGAATTCCCTTGGGGGTGTGGCTCGGCCTGGCGTCTTGGGCTAAAGGTTTGTGCCTGATGCCTGCTCCTCGTCCCCGGGCAGGGGATTAAGGGCTTACTCACGGGGCTGCGGAGACTTGCATGTGTAAGTTGGGCTAAAGCTGATAGTAAGGTCGGGACCATGCCTTTGTGCATGCGGAGCTTCTCAGGGCCCATTTTAACATCTTCAGTGTTATGCTTTGTATTAAGCTACGCTAGC